TATTCTTAGAGGAAGGATTCCAAGAGATACTGAGTCTTCTTTTTGGATTGATTCCCATTCATGTAAGGGAACAAAGTCCGATCTCTTTCTCGGGCGCATCTCCACAGATGGAATTCGTTTCTTGTATAATACAAACTGAATTTAACAAAATATCCCCTTCTGGCTCTGTTTTTGTTTGGGTCACCCCTAGTACTAAATAGGAAGGTTACAAATCTATTTTATTCAAAGTGGACACTGAGCTTTTGATAATGGAATTGAATCCTTTTTCCTTACTCGTTTTTTTATTTTTTTTTTTTCGAAGAAAAAACAAACCCTACATGAAAATGCAACTAACTCAAATAGTGAATTTGATGAAATATTCCATCTTTTTCCCGAGACTCAGCTTTCTTCCATTTCTTCGTCTTCCAAAGAAGGAAAAAAGGCGTTTAGAGCTTATCTTTTTACGCCGTGCTTGTCTTCTTTGTTGGGGGTTTGTAACTAATGGGGGTGGTTAGATAATACGACATTTGATGATTGTACCAGGGAGACCTAAGATAGGTTATAGAAACTAAACAAGAGAAAAGAATGCTACATAATGCTAAATAAAGGAATTTTGGATTCGGTATGTATAAAGGATCTCCCTTTGTTATACGATTCAATCTCGTCGAGAGGTTATTTATGCATTGAATTTCCAGGGGCAAGATTGATTCTCTCTAGGGGATTAAATCCCGAGTTATTGTGAAGTAAAAAACGCTGAGATTATGGAAGTAAATATTCTTGCATTTATTGCTACTGCACTCTTCATTTTAGTTCCTACTGCTTTTCTACTTATAATTTATGTAAAAACAGTTAGTCAAAATAATTAATTATTTTGAATGAAACTTGATCTTATCAACTATTGATAAGATCAAATAAAAGGGATTTGAATTTTGTGTATTAAATGAATAAATGAAATGGACGGGTTATAATATAATCGGCAGTCTTCTCTGCAATTCGATAGTATGGTAAGAAAGAGTCATTGAGTTCTTTCTTACCATACTGTATATTAGTGTTATTGGAGTCTTTCTAATAAAGCGAGAGGCTTACTCTAGATCAATTTCCCATATTAGCTTCATGGTAGATAGTTGTAGTGTCGATATTCATTTTCTATATGGAATTGACAGAAGGCCCCAATTATATTTCTTTTATATTTCTTTGAGATATCTAGTTCTTCCGATCAATCGGAAAGAATCATTTGACTCTTCTAGAATACATTCCTTCACTAGAATTCAATGAAATTGGAAAATGAAGAGATCTTGATAGTAAATAGTGCAAAATGCGTTGCAGAACGATTTCTAAAAGAATTAAGAAAGTTTGATTCCTCAACTCAATTAGTAGTGCTTCTAGAGACCACTTCTTCCCCATACTACAAGTGAAAGGGAAAAGGTAAAGACTACCATTAAAGCAGCCCAAGCGAGACTTACTAGATCCATGTGAATTATGTCCCCTATCTCTATGATAGAATTATTCGATTATTGCTCCCTAATAATAGTGGCATCAATGGTGCAGAGTCAAAAAGGGATTCTGATTCAATAAATCCACTTCTCAAAAATTGCTCTATGATTTCGAATCGGCAAAGACTAAAGACAAGTAAAATAGGCTGGGAATACTAAGGCCCACTCTTTTTTGTTGACCTTTTTAGGTAAAAAGTCTAAATAGATAGATCGCTATCTATGTGAAATAGTCAGGCGACACCCAGATTTGAACTGGGGAAAAGGGATTTGCAGTCCCCCGCCTTACCGCTCGGCCATGCCGCCAAAACGATCCAAAAACCGAATGAAAATTTTTAGGTGGGTTTCTATTTCTAAACTTCTTGGTTTCTTGTGCTTGGACCTCGAATTCTAGAATCACTTTTCGAAAAGAAAAGAGAGCCCTTTCCACCCTTTTGATTAGATCCACCTCTTCGATTGATTGTATAGTATCTCAAAACCCACAATGTCTAAAAACGTCCCCTTGCTTTCCTACGAAAAAAAAAATAGAATAATATTAAGTCTTTTTTGAGAGAATTTTGGAAATTGTATTTTCCACGATGAATGAGGGATTTATTCAGAAAAAAGTCGACTAGATAATAGAGGATATAGAGCGGGTAGCGGGAATCGAACCCGCATCGTTAGCTTGGAAGGCTAGGGGTTATAGTCGACGTCAATTACGCATTTTTAACGTCTCTAATTCAAAACCGAACATGAAACTTTGGTTTCATTCGGCTCCTTTATGGAAGATGGAAAAATTCCTAGATCGAAGATAAGATGTGAACCAACTTAAAAAAAATCTATCCATACCATCTATGTCAGCTGTTTTGTCTGAATACATTCAAAACGATTCGCTTTCTAGATGATCCCTCTAGAAGAAGGCGATTCTAACAATCTTTCTAGTTACTTCGTTCTCTATTTCTATTTGTTTGAAAGGATCCGAATAGGAAAAAGATTTTGGTTCCACCGAGCTAAAATAATATGGCGATCTCTCTAGTAAACTAAAGTCATCATTTAATAGCTATTTTGCTTGCATTTTTTCTCGACAAATCAAAAAAAGTTGAAGATTTAGTTACGATTAGAAATATCCTTTTCTATCTTCATCCATGGACCCTTTACTCATACTCATTCAATTGGAAGTATTGATGCAATTTCAAAATTTTGTTTCGCAAGTTCAGAATCCAATTTTTCAATTTTTAAGTGAACTTTGGATAGAAATCGCGAGAATTTTTTTTTCCTCGAATGTATTATTCAGAGGAAAAGGATTAAGTCCCCTTAAGAAATAAAGTTTTTGGTCGGAATATGAATTAAACCGAAAGACCCCTTAACTATTAAGGGGGTTACTAGAACGAATCACACTTTTACCACTAAACTATACCCGCTACAATGACATTATTATATACAAATGGGCCTTTTGTCGACCAGGGGAATTGGGTGGAAGCCAATCAAGATAGGATCATCAAAAATCATGAAAATTAGAGCGATAACGTTTTGCACAAAGGTTTTCAATTCGATGAGCTTCGGAGAAGAGGGCTTAGTTAACTAAATAAATACCAAGGTCTATCCTTTCTTTTGCGGGAAGAGTGTTGCTAGATACGACTTACCAAAAGCGCTCAAACCATAACATAAAAATGCGGTGTGTAAAGTTTCATGTTCTTTATGCTAGAAAAGCAGTCAAATAAGTCAAAAGGAAGAAAAATGAATAGGAAAGGGTACTTTTGATAGAATAAGTTCTATAAAGTTATCTAGTAAGTATGGAAAGAGTCCTTTTGGTCTTGCTTTAAATATATTCCAAAAATCTAGTAAGCCTTTTTTGTTTTCAAATAAGAAAAATTTCGCTCGAATTGGATGGAATAAAAAAAAGGCCCGGTTGGGTAGTGACCGGGCCAGGCCGTGGAAAGAAAAGGGCCCTGCGAAGAAAATCACAGTAAGGAAGTTCTCGTTTTTTATCTCTCTTTTTCTTTGTATTAGATCTTTATTAGTTTTGACTTTATCTACACGGAATAGCTACGAAAAGTTTGACATATCTTTCTAATCAAAAGAAAGAAGGAGAAAGAAAGACTTTTGTGAATCCTTTTTTCATGTGGAATGTAACATATTCCTAATTATAATTATCTTTTTCAATAGGGAGAGATGGCTGAGTGGACGAAAGCGGCGGATTGCTAATCCGTTGTACGAGTTATTCGTACCGAGGGTTCGAATCCCTCTCTTTCCGTTTTCGTCGATGACTTGATATTTTCTTGTTCTTTCAAATTTCGCAAACCCCCTTTTCGTAGGGAAACGTGTGGAACAGATAAAAAAATCTTAAGAAAATGAAAAAATCAAGCTAGAAAAACGAAAAAACCTTTATTCTTCACGTCCAGGATTACGTCCTGGGTCATTAGATAGGAATCCAAAAATGAAGAGAGAAACAAAGAATATTACTACTGTGTAAACGAAAAGTTTGAGCGTAAGCATTACACAATCTCCAAGAGCATTTTTGGAAAAAACGAGAAAAGAGAATAAATCGTCCATTTTTATACCACATATTCGATTTTGACACCAAGAAATGAACTGCTTTCTCGAACTAGAAACGAAGTCTAAGAAATTCAAATTCAGTTCAAATAAGAGTCTTTGATTCCCTAAAATGACTTCCTACCCATAATTAGATATTGGTGTGGCACCCTAATCCTGTAGAAAATCAAATAGAAATTAAGGCCTTTCACTGGAAAAAGGGTCAGAATGGGGAAATGTGGCGAGCCAGATTTGATTTCTCGCGGCTATCCAAGAATTTCACGTTGGACTCAAAGATTGATGCTGGAAAGACGTATTTGATTTATCAATTGTTAGAAATTTGTCTCGAAGAAATCATGCATTTTCATAGTCTAGGATAGTATTAAGTATCTTATCGAAAACTTACAGCAGCTTGCCAAACAAAGGCTAAAAGAAAAAAAAACAGGGGTATGACGGGCATAATATCTACGATTGGATTTAAAAAAGCATAGGCCTCGGGCAATTTGGCAAAGAAAAGACTACTCGTATAAAGGGCAGAATTAAGACAGATACAGATCAAACTAAAGAGATTAAGCATAGCAGACATTTTGTTCTTGGCGATAATTGAAATTTGATTGAGTTCTTGATATAAGGAAAACTGAAGAAAGTAAGGTAGACAAAAAAATCCTTCTTTTTCTTTGAACCTGCCCAATCAAAAATCCTCCAATTCTAAAAAGCGAATAGAAGAAATCATATTTTCATCTAATATTTTAATTAAATTATATCTAATGATCAATAAATTCAGTCGAATTCTATATCTACATGTGTCAAATTCCTAGCACAAACCCCGAATCTAGATAATTCTATTATCTCTTCTCTGAAATCTCTTCTCGTAAAATTTTTCTCTAGAGATTTGGGCAGCACTTGACAACTATCTTCGATTTGACTATAATATTAGTAAACAAATGAAGTAAATAAAAAAACATGAAATGAACTAGAGATTTGGGCAGCACTTGACAACTATCTTCGATTTGACTATAATAGTAAACAAATGAAGTAAATAAAAAAACATGAAATGAAAATGGGGCGTAGCCGAGTGGTAAGGCGACGGGTTTTGGTCCCGGTAATCGAAGGTTCGATCCCTTTCGTCCCAGGTTCATTTCAGATATTACTTTTTTTTTTTTTTAATCAATAAGGAGCCACTTGAAATGAAAAAGCTTACTCATGACGGACGAGCGGTTCTTCTATGTTCCCTAAGACCCTGTTCGAGGGGGAAGTATGAAAAGCCCGAGCACGGAAACGGAAACGGAAGTCTTCTCCCTGCGTGTTCCCTAAGTAGGGGGAAGTATAGAAGGACCAATACAATCGGCCCTTCTTTTGCCGATAAGGAAAACGAAAGATTTTTTCCACGAGTCTCTCCAAATTGGCAAAAGAATCGGAAATGTCCTATGATGTCGGATATCAAACCGACTCTCAAGTGCGAGCACTCTCACAAAGTGCATTGTGAGAACTACAAGCAAATGGATACTTGCAAAAGAGAAGTCTATTGGCAAAAGAATCGGCGATGTCCTATGATGTCGTATATCGAACCGACTCTCAAGTGCGAGCACTCTCACAAAGTGCATTGTGAGAACTACAAGCAAATGGATACTTGCAAAAGAGAAGTATGGAAGATTGGTAACCAAGTCTTCCATACTTCCCACGCGAAAGGTGAAAGGTGGATCGATCGAAAGATCAAACGCTGCGACAAAACTCGTAAGGCGTGGGAGTCCTTACACATTGAGCTTGCCTTCCGCCTAAAAGAGGCGTCACAAAAACTGAAAACAGACGAGCGCCGCTATATGGCGGAGGTCGGATTTTTTCACGGAGCTTTTACGCGGTTGCTTAAGCTCGGCGGTGAATTCCCGAATTGAAAAAAGAAACGAATCAATCGTTTTATTCAGAAAAATCTTTACCATCTATCTCTAGAAGAAAAATATAGATTATTATGTCTATATACCGACTGAACCAATGACTATTCATGATTCCATAATAGAATCGATTCCAGAGGGGTTCCAAATGAGAGGAATGTTATGGTTAAACTTCGTTTAAAACGATGTGGTAGAAAGCAACGTGCGACGTATCGAATCGTTGCAATTGATGTTCGCTCCCGAAGAGAAGGAAGAGATCTTCGGAAAGTGGGTTTTTACGATCCGATAAAGAATCAAACATCGTTAAACGTTCCTGCTATTCTATATTTTCTGGAAAGGGGTGCTCAGCCTACAGAAACTGTTCGGGACATTTTAAAGAAGTCGGAAGTTTTTAAAAACCTTTGCTCCAATCAAATCAAATTAAATTTATTTAACGAACTAAGGGGGCTATCATCTTTCCCTTTCTAGAACTTTTCTCTATTTTATTTATCTAGTGATTGAATAAAATAGAGATCTTTTTATACTTTTTATTTTTCTTCCCCTCGCTAAACTTTTTTGTATGGATCTAGTGCCAATCCAACTCAAGCCCTTATTTTTTTGACTATTTTTTCTACTGAATTTCTTATCGTTTTCCATTGTATTCTTTTCTTAACCTTTATATTGACAACAACGCATTGAACAAATATAATGCATTGTGATAAAGGGATCTATCTATTTCCGTCCCCTCGGTTTGGTTTTTACCCTTTATTTAGTCAAAAAAGGGGTTCGTTGGATGCGCTTTAATATACGCGTTTTTGTTTGAAACCGTGAATAACAATGACAGCAGCAAGGATCTCTCAATTTTGGCATTTCTTTCTGGTTTTTCTGGTATCGGAAAATTGCTTGTATTTTCCTCTGAGTTATTGCGTTTTCTGTTCTTACTCGATTAGAAAAATGGGTTTTTATGCGTTGATTCTCTCGTCTAATCATTTTTTTCATTCTGATTATATCTACACACTTTTTTCTTCTATTCGGGTTGCTAACTCAACGGTAGAGTACTCGGCTTTTAAGTGCGACTAGGATCTTTTACACATTTGGATGAAGCGATGGATTCATCCATACCATCGGTAAAGTTTGGAAGACCACGACTGATCCTAAAAGGGAATGAATGGAAAAAATAGCATGTCGTAACAACCAAGAGTTCTGAGACTATTTTTTTATTTCCAACAAAACTTTGTTTAACTTATTGGAAGGGAGTCAAATGGATTCTTGGGTCGAATGAATAAATGGATAGAGCCCTCTGGCTTCAATGAATTTTTAAAAATGATAAGGAAAGAAAAAGCAACGAGCTCCCATTCTTAATTTGAATGATTACCCGATCTAATTAGACGTTAAAAAAATATTAGTGCCTGCATACGGGAAGGGCTTATCCCATAAGCGGATTCCTTATTTTTTATTAATCCTAAATATTAGCATTCTCCATTCCATAATGGAGATGTGTGTGTATAAGAAAGAGTATATTGATAAAAAAATTTCCAAAATCAAAAGAGCGGTTGGGTTGAAAAAATAAAGGATTTCTAAACATCTTGTTCTCCTCGAACGAATATAAACTACATTCAAAAAAAGGGAAAAAGATAGGATCGAGAATCCGTTGAAAAGGTTCCCTGTATCCGAGGTATCTCGTCTTTTCTTACGAGAAAAATACCTTGTTTGGACTGTATCGCACTCTGTATCATTTGATAACTCCCAAAATCCTCGACTTTGGTTCAAATAGAATTAAAATGGAGGAATTTCAAAGCTCTTTCGAGCTCGATAGATTTCAACAACACGACTTCTTATATCCACTGATCTTTCAGGAGTATATTTATGCACTTGCTCATGATCATGGTTTAACTAGATGCATTGTGTTGAAAAATGCCGGTTATGACAATAAATTCAGCTTACTCATTGTGAAACGTTTAATTCCTCGAATGCATGACCCAAACTTTTTGACTCTTTCTCTGAATAATTCTAAGCAAAATCCACTTTGGGGGCGCAATAAGAATTTGGATTTTCAAATGATATCCGAGGGATTTTCGGTCATTATGGAAATTCCATTTTCGCTACGATTACTATCTTCCCTAGAAAAGCGTCAAAAGAAAGCGAAAGAGATAGTCAAATCCGCAAATTTACGATCAATTCATTCAATTTTTTCTTTTTTAGAGGACAAAATTTCACATTTAAATTATGTGCTAGATATATTAATACCTTACCCAATCCATCTCGAAATCGTGGTGCAAGCTCTTCGCTACTGGCTAAACGATGCTTCGTCTTTGCATTTATTAAGATTCTTGCTCCACGAGTTGCATAATTGGAATAGTCTTATTACTTCCAAGAAAGTCAGTCCTTCTTTTTCAGAAAGAAATCAAAGATTATTCTTCTTCCTATATAATTCTCATGTATGTGAATACGAATCCGTCTTTGTCTTTCTTCGTAACCAATCTTCGCATTTACGATCAACATCTTTTCAAGCCCTTCTTGAACGAATCTATTTCTATAGAAAAATCGAGCATCTTATAGAAACCTTGGCCAGGGCTTTTCAAGCCAATCTATGGGTGTTCAAGGACTCTTTCATGCATTATGTTAGGTATCAAGGAAAAGCAATTCTCGCTTCAAAAGGTACGTCTTTTTTGATGAATAAATGGAAATATTACTTTGTCAATTTATGGCAATCTTATTTTTACCTGTGGTCTCCCCCACGAAGAATCCAAATAAACCAATTATCAAACCATTCCCTTGACTTTCTCGGTTATTTTTCAAGTGTGCGGCGAAAGACGTCAACGGTACGTAATCAAATGTTAGCAAATTCCTTTCGAATCGATAATGCTATTAAGAAGTTTGATACTAGTCTTCCAATGATTCCCCTGATTTCATCCTTGGCTAAAGCCAAATTTTGTAATCGATTTGGGCATCCTATTAGTAAGGCCATTTGGATCGATTTATCCGATGCTGAGATTATTGACCGATTCGGGCGTATATCCAGAAATCTTTCTCATTATTATAGCGGGTCTTCCAAAAAAAAAACTTTGTCCCGAATAAAGTATATACTTCAACTTTCTTGTGCTAGAACTTTAGCTCGTAAGCACAAAAGTACTGTACGGGCTTTTTTGAAAAGATTCGGCTCGGAATTATTCGAAGAATTCTTTACGGCGGAAGAACAAGTTCTTTCCTTGACCTTTCCAAGAGCTTCTTTTATTTCGCGAAGGTTCCATAAAAAGAGGGTTTGGTATTTGGATATTATTTGTATCAATGATTTGGCCAATCATGATTGATTCGTTATGAAAGCGCGTAAATGGAAATTTTTATTAGAATTGAATCTAATAAATAGAAATAATGAAGAACTAACAAAATTTTCCTTAATTTCTATTCTGAAATTTTTTGGAGTAAGAATCTAAGTATTCCATATTTTTGTCTAATCAAGGAACTGAATTTTAGATGTATACAGAGGGAAAGCCGTGTGCAATGAAAACTGCAAGCACGGCTTGGGGAGAGGTTGTTACTTATTTCACCGGTAACATTATCGACTCCATCCGACTAGTTCCGGGTTCGAATCCCGGGCAACCCATTGTTCTGTCATGTAAGGTTCTTACTTATTTAAGTAGTAAAGTAGAATTATTCAAATAGAATTGTTGGTAGGAATTTTGATTTCTTCAATACGGAAAGCGAAGACTACCTTTGCTCGGTTTAAGTAAAGGTATACGAAGAAAATCCTATTTTGTATTATTGACAATGTTTTCAATGAAACGTACCAAAGATAGTCGTTTTTCAACCTTTAGCTTGGGCACAAATACGGCTGGTCATTCCTAATACCCAAAGGAAGTACTATTAGATTCGATTGGGGTTAGGTTAGATTGGAGTTTTTAAACGGACTCGTGTTAGAATGTTGACTTCCAAAATTCACGAGGATTTTGGAATAGATAGGGTTCTAGGGCTATACGGACTCGAACCGTAGACTTTCTCGGTAAAACAGACCAAACTGATTCTAATCAAAGTGATCTGAGCTGTTTTAAAGACCCAACGTGCATTTTTTGTGCATTGGGCTCTTTCATTAACGGATATAAATATCCGCCAGTCTGCCATCTTTTTTTGACAGAAAAAAAGAGATGGCTCCAT